AATAAAGTGGCTGAGTTGTAAGCGGCAGATTGTAAATCTGAAGACAAGTTAAAACTTCTTTATTAATCCTATAGTATAATAATAACATTAAATTGCAAGTTTAAAGATGTGTGTAAAGTCACTAGGATTTAAGGTAGAATTTAAAAGGTTTGAACTTTTTTTTAAAACTTTGAAGGCTTTTAGTTTGAATAACTTAAAATTCTATTATAGCAGGAGGGAATATAGGGGAAAAATTAGTCCTAGGAAGTTAAATGATGTCTTAGCTACGATGGACGGTGAAAGGAGGAAAAATGATTTAAACTTTCCGTTAAATCTTATCCTCGGGTTCAAGATAAGAATATATGGAATAATTATTCGTAAATAAAAGTAAAGCGTAACTAAGGCGGAGGAGAGAAGGAAAAATAATGGTAAAAATAGCTTTTGGTTTAACATAATTTGAATTAGCATTCATTTGGGAACAAATCCTGTAAATGGGGGAAGTCCGCTAAGAGAAAGGAAATTAAAAGATATAATTAACGGGAAGTAGTAACTATTTTGATCAGATTTAATCAGTCTGGAAAGTGTAAAAGTCTGAAGTTTGTAAAATATACTCGTAATTGACAATAAAATTAGGCTATACACTGAGAAGTAAAAGAGTCAAAAGGTATCCCTTATTGAAACAGCAACTAGCATCCAAGATAAGTGATTGATAGATGAAAACGCGATAATTTTACGAAGGTATATCAAGTTTAATCCACCTAGAGCGCCGATAATAGCAGAGAAGATGGCTGAGATGATGATTAATTTATTCAAAGGTTCTGAGACTATTAGGTAGGAAATAAGGGTTAGGGGGGCTAACTTTTGGATAGTAGATAATAAAAAGACTTGCGGCCAGAGTAAACCTTCTATTACTTGGGGAAATCAGAAGTGAAAGGGAGCACTTCCTATTTTTAATAGTAAGGAGAATATAATTAGAAATAATCTGGTGAGTATAAGAGACAGAAATAAAAATCTAGAGGAAATCAATAAGGCTGATCCTATCGCTTGAATCAAAAAATATTTCAGTGCTGCTTCAGAAAAGTGGGAGTTTATTTTTAGTGAAATAATGGGGATAAAGGATATAAGATTTAGTTCTAGTCCGATCCAAGCACCAAACCAAGAGGGGGATGAGATAGAGATAAATACTCCTATAATTAAAAAAAAGAAAAAAACAAGATAGGTTAAAGGAAATAAGATTAAAAAGAGAGAGATTGGAACTTTCATTTACGGGGTATGAGCCCATTAGCTTAAATTTAGCTTATCTTTTTAATTTATTATACGTTGATGTAAAGTGCATAGAAAGTTTTGATCTTTAAAGGAATGGTGCGATTCCATTACGTTTAAATTAATATAGGTAAAAAAATTACATAATTAGCTGTATCAGTGCTACCCTTTTAACTCAGGCACTATATTAAATTTAGGCGTTAAAAGAAAGTTTATTGATTGGTAGATATAAAAATACACAATAAATGTCAAATTAAAAACTATTTAAGTTGGTAAAGCGTAGTTCATTAAAAGACATTTCTGATATAAATGTAACGTTAAAAAGTCAAAATTTGAATTTTAAATAAATAAATAAAACTAGAAAGAAAAGAAAAATTAAACCAAATTAATAAAAATTTACCTAGAAGGAGGAAGCCTTGGCTTCCTTGTATGTAATTAAATATATACATTTAATATTTATATGTTAAGGTAATATAAGTGACTCTCGGATCTTATATAATATGGTTATAACATACAATAAATTTAATAAAAATACATTTCTGAAAGAAACCAAAATTCTTTGTTATTTCTCCGGCTAGAGAGAAGGTTAGAACAAAGAATTTTAGGTTTCTTTCGATTCTTATTTGCTGGATTTTCTACGCATCTAATGAGACATATCCGTATCTCATTATAATCCTTCTTCCTTACTCTTCTTTTAGGTGATTTTTTCAAGTTTTGTAAGCTTCATCTCTTGTTTATGTATTTTATTTGTATATATTCGTCTTTTTCGATGATTCTCTGTTTATTTATTACTTGTTTGTTTTATAGCTTGCCATACATCTTAGTAGATATATATACATGTATTTGTATATATATCCTTATTGTTTTTTGCCTTATAATAGTACAAGTTGTGAGTAATGACCTTGACGATTAAGTCATGCTTGTAAAATATATTTAATGTTTGATTTCGGCTTAAGTTTTTATATATCTCCTGAATTTGCATGAAAATTTTTAGTGTGTTGGTTAAATGATGGATTTTTATATCTATTTAATATTATCAGAAATGAATAGTTATAAGGGATAAGGTCTCAGCATGTTCTATTATTAGTAGAATGTATGAAAATATGATTTAGAAGGAGATTAAGATCTAGTTAATTTTGTGCCAGCATCTGCGGTTATACTTAAAGGTCAAATAAAAATATTTCGGTTTAAGTTAGGCGATTTATATAAACTTTTATGGTTATTATAAGTAATAAAGGGTAAAATTGAATTATTACTATGTAAACGTTAAAAAGTTTGTAGCTGAAGCTAAAAAAATTTGGGTGAAAACTAGGATTAGATACCCTATTATTCAAATTAAAATTGTTTAGAACCGGGCTAGTAGTAGTTATTTACTTAAAAACTAAAAGATTTGGCGGTAATTTAATCTTTCCAGAGGAATTTGTTTTTTAATCGATAAACCACGAAATATCTTGCTTGTCCTAAGGAATCTTAGTTTGTATACCATCATTATCAGGTAATTTTAAAAGAAAAAATTGCTTTAATTGAAGTTGATTTAAAAAAATTAGATCATGGTGCAGCTTATGGGCAAGTTAAAATGAATTACAATAAATTGTTTTAGACGGATCTATAGGGTAAGAACTGTAGTGAAGGGGGATTTGGTTGTATTTTGGGTTTAATAAGCCCATAAGAAATAAGCTCTAAACTATGTACATATCGCCCGTCGCTTTCATTTATAAGTGAAATAAGTCGTAACATAGTAGATGTACTGGAAAGTGCATCTAGAATTACTCAAAGTAAAGCTAAATTAGAATAGCGTTTCACTTACATTGAAAAGAATTATCGTGCAAATCGGTTTGCTTTGATTTGAAATTATATCTTGTTGATAATTTATATAGGTTTATGAAAATTATAACTAGGAAAAATAATTTATCAAGGGTAAGAGTAGTAGATTTTATTGAAAGTTTTATTGTAACTGTAGTGTATAAGTACTGAAAAGGAAAGTAAAGTATTTAGGTATTTGTGTATAGTAGATTTAAAGGTTTGTATTTTGTGTATTAAAGAAAATTTATATGTTCTAGTTATTTTTAGATTTCTCGAAACGAGTGTAGCTAACTTGAGATGTAAGTTTCTGTAATAAAAGGATTTATTATTTAAAGTTAAAGATGAAATGTCAATCGAAACTCGTTATATCTAGTTTTTCTAAAATAAATTTAATTTTGTTTTTATGGAGATAAAGCATAAAATCCAAATGTAGGAGGGACTAGCTTCTTACAAATTGAGGAATAAAATAGTTTAAAAAAATTAAAAGAATTGAGTTAGGCCTAAAAGTAGCCATTATTAGTAAAGTGTTTTAACTAAGTGTTGTCGATTAAAATTTTATAAAAACTTTTATTTTTATAGGGGAATAACTTAAAGTAAGTGAGATTTAGATATAATGATTTTATTAGTATATTAATAATGTTTGAAAGATAAAAATATTTGTAATAAAGTTTAATTTTTATTGTGGAGAAAGGTAATATAAAGGAACTCGGCAAATAATTTCTTTGCCTGTTTATCAAAAACATGTCTGTTTGGAGGTATAAAAAGTCTGGCCTGCCCACTGAATTTTTTAAAGGGCCGCGGTAATCTGACCGTGCAAAGGTAGCATAATCGTTAGTTTTTTAATTGGAATCTTGTATGAATGGTTGAACAAGAGAATAACTGTCTCTATACTTTTTTTGAATTTAACTTTTAGGTGAAAAGGCTTAAATACTTTAAAAAGACGATAAGACCCTGTAAAGCTTGATAAATTTTGTTATTCAATTAAATTAATGTATAAAAGTTTAGTAGCTAAGATTTATTTTGTTGGGGCGACAATGATAAAATGTTTGTTAACTGTTTATGTTTAGGGACAAAATTAAATGGTTAGTAAGTTATAAATGATCCTTCTTAAAGATTAAAAGTTTAAGTTACTTCAGGGATAACAGCGTTATTTTTCTTGAGAGTTCATATCGAAAGAAAAGTTTGCGACCTCGATGTTGAATTAAAATGTCTATATAATTGCAGAAGTTATAATAGAAGGTCTGTTCGACCTTTAAATTTTTACATGATTTGAGTTCAGACCGGCGTGAGCCAGGTTGGTTTCTATCTTTTAATTAAAAGAAAATTATTCTAGTACGAAAGGATTGAATAGTTAAAATTATTTTTTAGTTGATATACTACTTTGGCAGATGATATGCGTTGGATTTAGGATCCTTTAAAATAGAGTGTTCTATAGGTAGTTAAACAGGAAGGAAATCTAACTGTTTTGTGTCTTTAGTTATTGTGGAAGTTGTAAATTTTTTGGTGTTAATTGTTTGTGTTTTGGTTGGTGTAGCTTTCGTTACTTTGCTTGAACGAAAAATTTTAGGTTACATTCAGATTCGTAAAGGTCCTAACAAAGTTGGTTATATAGGGATCTTGCAGCCATTTTCTGATGCTGTAAAGCTATTCACCAAAGAGCAAACTGTTCCTATTATGTCAAATTTTTTTGTTTATTACATGTGTCCTATTTTTAGTTTATTTATTTCTTTGTTAGTTTGAGTAGTTTTACCTTATGAAACAGGGTTGGTTAGTTTTGATTTAAGCATTTTATTTTTTTTATGTTGTTTAAGAATGGGTGTTTACTCGACGATAGTGGCTGGTTGATCTTCCAATTGTAAATATTCTCTTTTAGGGAGATTGCGTGCGGTTGCGCAGACTATTTCTTATGAGGTAAGGTTGGCTTTAATTTTACTGTCTTTTGTAGTTTTAGTTGGTGGGTTTGATTTAGATCTATTTAATAAATATCAGTGCGATTCCTGGTTCATCATTGTTGGTTTTCCTTTAAGAATGGTTTGGTTTAGATCTTGTTTGGCTGAAACAAATCGTACTCCTTTCGATTTTGCTGAGGGCGAGTCTGAGTTAGTCTCTGGGTTTAATACAGAATATGGGGCTGGAGGGTTCGCTTTGATTTTTATGGCGGAATACGCAAGAATTCTGTTTATAAGGGTGCTTTTTGTGATTTTGTTTTTAGGGGGAAGTTTGTTTAGAGTTTTATTTTATTTAAAAAGCGTAATAATTGCTTTTGTTTTTGTCTGGGTACGTGGAACTTTGCCCCGATTCCGTTATGATAAGTTGATATACTTAGCTTGAAAAAGTTATTTACCTCTGTCGATTAATTATTTAATTTTCTTTCTCGGGTTGAAGATGTTTTTTTTTAGAATAATTTATAATTAAATTAGTATATTGAAGCGTTTTACATATTTGTTTGAATATGTCAGTTCATGCTGTGTTGCAAGCTGTGTTTAAGTTTTATTTAATACTTTGATTATTAAGAAGTATTTTCTTGTCTTATGCTTTCAAAACATTTGTTTTAAGTTTAAACTAAATAATCATTTCAGCATATTATCTCATCAGATTAGTAATAGGGGATTAATAATATAAAATGAAAAGTACAAAATTGTGAGTACTTGTCCTGTAATAACGTAAGGGTCTTCTACAGGTCGGGCTCCAATTCATGTTAAGAGTATAATGATCACTACAAAGGTTCAAAACAAGGTTTGGTTAATAGGGTAGAATGCTAACCTTTGGAATTTTGAAGTATGGGTGAATGGTAGAATTATTAAAATGGCTACTGAGGCACCTAGAGCTATAACTCCTCCTAGTTTGTTTGGAATGGATCGCAAAATGGCGTAGGCAAAAAGGAAGTATCATTCTGGCTGAATGTGGGGTGGTGTAACTAAGGGATTAGCAGGAATAAAGTTATCAGGGTCTCCTAGGAAGTATGGAGCTAATAGGGTGAGGAAAACCAACCCCGTTAACATTACGATAAACCCAACGATGTCTTTAAAAGTGAAATAAGGGTGGAATGGGACTTTGTCTGTTTGGCTTGAAATACCTAATGGATTGTTAGCGCCTGCTTGGTGAAGAAACAAAATGTGGATTATAGAAAAAGCTGCCGCAATAAAAGGTAAAATAAAATGGAACGAAAAAAATCGGGTTAGTGTGGCATTATCGACAGAAAATCCTCCTCAGATCCACTGTACTAGGTCTGTACCAATGAGTGGGATTGCTGAGAATAGGTTTGTAATAACCGTGGCTCCTCAGAAAGACATCTGTCCTCATGGTAAGACGTAACCTAGAAATGCGGTTGCTATAATTATAAATAGAATGACCACTCCTACTATTCAAGCGTGTATATTTATATAAGATCTAAAGTAAATTCCTCGTCCAATGTGGATGTAGAGGCAAATGAAGAAAAAAGAAGCTCCATTGGCGTGCAAGGTTCGTAATAACCATCCGTAGTTGACGTCACGACAGATATGAACTACTCTTGAAAAAGCTAGGTTAATGTGAGCAGTATAGTGTATAGCTAAAAATAGTCCTGTTAGAATTTGAACTACTAAGCATAATCCTAAAAGAGACCCAAAATTCCAGAATGTGGAAATATTTCTTGGGAGAGGTATATCTACTAAGGCGTTGTTTGCAATTTTGAATAAAGGGTGGGATTTTCGTAGAGGTGTTGTCATTATTTTTGGATAAGTCGAAGAGGTCCTTTGAATAGATTAACGATTTTTACTACAATAATTAATATAAGTAGAAGATAGCAGATAATGAAAATAGTAAAGCTTATGGAGGGGGTATTATAAATTCATCTAATGACATGAGGGATATAAGTTGAGATTGAAAAGGAAGATCAAGGAAGGGAGGATGACCCGGAAGTTAAGAGTGGATCTATAATTATAATTGTTACAGAAAGTAAAAAAATTGAAGTTAGTGTTAGGGCTAGGTATAAAGAAGATGGAACAAAACTTTCGTTAGAAGCAATTGATGCTACATAAATGAATAAAACTAATATACCCCCTAAAAAAATTAGGAATAGAATATAAGAAAACCAAAAAGAAAAGCTGGAAAGTCCAATGGTTAGGGCAATAAGTAGGGTTTGGATAAGTAAAGTTAGGCCTATCGCTAGGGGATGAGAAAGTTGTGTAAATAAAATTGAAAAGCTTAAAAGTAAAGGTAGTGTTAATAATAAAATGACAGAGAATAGTTTAGATAAAATATTAATTTTGGGAATTAAAGACAAAGAGTTCTCTTTTTCTCTGAAGTTTTAAGAAGTAGTAGTTCATTCTTGGTTTACAAGACCAAAGTTTTTTTTAAACTATTAAAACAAAAATTAATGATAAATTTAAATTTATTTACAATATTTGTTGCTTTGGGTATGATTTTCTGCGGGCTGTGAAGATTTATTTCTTATCATAAACATTTATTGAACTCTTTATTGAGTCTTGAGTTTATAATGTTGGGTATTTTTTGGTTATTAAGAATTAGTATGTCTATGGTAGGAAGGGAAATTTATGTAGGTCTTTTTTTTCTGACTTTAGCAGTATGTGAGGGTGCTCTGGGTCTTTCTTTACTGGTTTTGATCGTCCGTAGGCATGGAAACGATTATTTTAAGAGATTTAGTGTTTTAGAATGTTAAAATTTCTGTTGCCTGTAGTAGTATTGATAAAATTTAGAAATGATTGGAGTATAGTCCAAATAGGATTAGGATTAATTAGTTACTTGGTGGGAATAAATTGTTTTCATAATATATACATATATGTGTTAGGGTTTAATTTAGGCATGGATTTTATCTCCTACGTTATAATTTACTTGAGTGTTTGAATTATATATTTAATTTTTATTGCTAGGAATAAAGTAAAGGAAAATAATAATTTTTACTCTACATTTATTGTCGTTAATTTATTTTTACTGCTTAGTTTAATAATTACATTTTCGTCATTAAATTATTTATTGTTTTATATTAGTTTCGAAATGTCCTTGATTCCCACTTTAATTTTAATTTTAGGCTGAGGTTACCAGCCTGAGCGTATTCAGGCTGGAATTTATATGCTTTTTTATACTTTAACTTTATCTTTGCCCTTGCTTGGTTCTTTGTTGTATTTAAGTTACAGAGAGTGTAGCTTGGTTATTTTATTAAGTAAGCCTTTTTTATACACAAGTTACAGTTATATAATTTGATATTTCTCGAGAGTTATGGCTTTTATGGTAAAATTGCCTATGTATATATTTCATTTGTGATTACCTAAAGCTCATGTTGAAGCTCCTGTTGCCGGTTCAATAATTCTAGCTGGGGTTCTATTAAAGTTAGGGGGCTATGGTTTGATTCGTGTTTTAGTTTTGTTTCAAAAAATTAGAATAAAGTTTTCTTGATTGTGAGTAAGAGTTAGGCTTTTTGGGGGAGTTATTGTAAGTTTGATGTGTCTACGTCAAGTCGATATAAAATCTTTAATTGCTTATTCTTCAGTAGTTCATATAAGTCTTGTTTTATGTGGGCTGGTGGTTTTTAGTTGGTGGGGATTAATAGGAAGAGTAGTTGTAATAGTGGGTCATGGGCTTTGTTCTTCAGGTCTTTTTTGTTTGGCTAACATGGTTTATGAACGTGTTGGTAGGCGAAGCCTTTTGATCAGTAAGGGATTATTAAGGTTTATGCCGAGAATGGGCTTGTGGTGATTCCTACTGAGAGTAAGGAATATAGCTGCTCCTCCTTCTTTAAATTTACTAGGAGAAATCAATCTTATCATTAGTTTAGTTAGATGAAGTAGTTTGAGTATATGGGGGCTTGCATTTTTGTCCTTTTTTAGAGCAAGGTATAGGCTTTATATATATAGTTTAAGTCAGCATGGGGTATTTTTCGCAGGGTTGTATTCGTGTAGGTCTGGTAAAGTTCGTGAATATTTAGTGTTGTTTTTACACTGATTTCCTTTAAATGTGCTAATTTTGAATGTGAATTTAGTAAGAGGAGTTTAACTTGTTTAAAACTAGTAAACTTATAGTTTATAAAATTTAAGCAGTGGTTTGATATATATATATACATACTGTTAGAATGTTGCTTCTAGGGTTCAGTTCCTTTGCTTGTGGTTTAACATTTTTTGTTAAAGCTTTAAATGGAGTAGTTGATGTTATTGAATGAGAAATTATTTCTTTAAATTCTTCATGTATCTGTTTCGTTATAATTTTTGATTGAATTTCTACGTTATTTATATCTTTTGTTTTGTTAATTTCAAGAAGTGTAATGTATTATAGAGGAAGATATATACATGGGGACAAAAATTTTAATCGATTTATATACCTTGTATTGGCTTTTGTTTTTTCTATAATAATGATGGTCTTAAGTCCTAATTTAATTAGTATTCTTTTAGGATGGGATGGGTTAGGACTCGTTTCTTATGCTCTTGTTATTTTTTATCAAAATGAAAAATCTGCTAATGCAGGGATGTTAACCGTGTTGTCTAATCGTGTTGGAGATGTTGCTATCTTATTAAGTATTGGTTTAATGGTTAGATTAGGGAGATGAAATTTTTTATACTACAGATATTATATTTTAGATAAGGATTGGATAATAATAAAATTTTTAGTTATGCTTGCGGCAATGACTAAAAGGGCTCAGATTCCTTTTTCTGCCTGACTACCTGCAGCTATGGCTGCTCCTACACCTGTTTCGGCTTTAGTACATTCATCTACTCTTGTAACAGCTGGTGTGTATTTAATAATTCGTTTTAGGCCTGCTCTAGAGAGATCTGATATTCAGAGAATGTTGCTTATTATTTCTTGTTTGACTATGTTTATGGCTGGATTAGGAGCTAATTTTGAATATGATTTAAAAAAAATTATTGCTTTATCAACTTTGAGGCAGTTGGGGGTTATACTTAGAATTTTAGCTATAGGTTATCCGGACCTTTCCTTTTTTCATCTTTTAAGCCATGCTTTGTTTAAGGCTTTGTTATTTATGTGTGCAGGGGTGTTAATTCATAGAGTTAGGGGTTATCAGGATATCCGTTATATAGGGTGTTTAATCGAGTTTATACCTTTAAGAGTTTCTTACATAATGGTAGCTAACCTGGCTCTATGTGGGTTTCCTTTTTTAGCGGGGTTTTATTCTAAAGATATAATTTTGGAGGTGGCTTTTATAAGATGAATTAACTTTACTTCTTTAATTTTATATATCATGGCTACTGGTTTAACTGTAAGATATACTTTACGGTTAGTTTATTTTAGACTTAGTGGTGCTTTTAATTTGAGATCCCTCACAAATGTGAGGGATAGGGATAAGATTATAACTAATTCTATAACTTTGTTAGGGTTTAGTGCTGTAATTATAGGGTCGGTTTTATCTTGATTATTATTTCCTGAGCCTTATATAATTTGTTTGAGCAGCACGATGAAAAGGATAGTAATTGCGATTAGAGTAATTGGGGCGATCTTAGGGTATATAGCAAATTTAGTGAATGTAAGGTATAGTTTGAAGTCTTTGGAAAACTATGGCTTTGTTGTTATATCAGGTTCTATATGATTTATACCTTTTTTAAGGACTAAAAATATAAGAAGAATGTATTTGGTTGGAGGTGAGAGTATAGAGAAATTAATAGATAAAGGTTGATATGAATATTTAGGGGGTCAAGGTTTATATTATCTCTTTTCAAAATTATTTTGTGTTTTAAATCAATTACAAATAAATAGAATTAAGGTATTTATAAAAATATTTATTGTTAGTGTAGTAATTATTTTATTTTATACTTACATTTAATTTACATAATTTATAAAAGAATATTGTGTTGAAGCCACAAAAGAGGTAGCTTACCTGTAAATAACTTAAATAGTTTAAAAAAAATATAAATTTGTGGCGTTTAAGATGTAATTCAAATTACTTTAAGTAATAAGTTTCAAGAAAAAGACTTTCAGTTTTGCAACGAAAATGCAACGTGTTTAAGTTACACCATAGAAACTGGAATATAAACGGAATTTAACCGCTTATTAGAAAGTTAGAAGCTTCCGGCTTTGGCATAATATTCCTTCTTGATAGGAAAGATTAATTCAATTTTATCATTAACAGTGATATACCTCTTTTTTGGTTTCTATCAAAATTAGAAGGCAGTGAGCCTAAGGGTTAGGTCGAAACTAAATGCAATTATTCGCTTTCTAATTAATTGTTGGTAAATAAAACCAGTTAAACTAACTCCTTATGAATGCAACTCATATGTCATAAACATTGACTATGGTCTTATGATCACTCTAAAGCTCCTTGCGCTCATTCGTAATAAAGTCCTAGAAGGAGGATAAATAGGAATGTTAATCTTGTGAAAAACCATGAGAAGATGTTTGTTAAGTTGAACGTTGAGGCGATTGGTAGTAACAAGGTGATCTCTACATCAAAAATAAGGAAAATTACAGCAATTAAAAAAAATCGTAGGGAAAAGGGGAGACGAGCTGATCCTTTAGGGTCAAATCCGCATTCATAGGGGGAGTTTTTCTCTCGATCTATAACTGTTTTTTTAGCTAGGAGTCTTGATAGAGCCATCACTAGAAAGGAGATAATAAATGTAAGGGTTGCTATGAAGAGGATGGTAAAGATTACTTTCTCTAAATGGTTAGACCTTCTGATTGGAAGTCAGATATACTTATATACTAAGAAAGTTAGCCTCCTCATCAATAGATGAAAATATAAAGGAATAACCACACTACGTCCACGAAATGTCAGTATCAAGCGGCGGCTTCAAACCCTAGGTGATGATTAGATGAGAAGTGACATTTATATAGGCGAAAGAAACACACTGATAGGAATGTTGTGCCGATAATTACGTGTAAGCCATGGAATCCAGTTGCTACAAAAAAAGTCGATCCAAATACTGAGTCGGCGATGGTAAAAGGTGCTTCGATATATTCAAAAGCTTGCAGGAGTGTAAAATAAAAACCTAAGATGATAGTTAGACCTAATCTTTGGATTGCTTGGTTGTGATTGGATTCTATAATTGCATGGTGGGCTCATGTTACTGTAGCTCCTGAAGAGAGTAAGATGGTTGTGTTTAAAAGAGGAATTTGGAATGGGTTAAAAGGCTGAATCCCAAGGGGGGGTCAGTATATACCGATCTCGACGGTAGGGGATAATCTTCTGTGAAAGAAGGCTCAAAAGAAAGAGAAAAAAAATAATACTTCTGAGAGAATGAATAGAATTATTCCTCATCGTAATCCTTTTATAACTATTACTGTGTGTAGGCCTTGATAAGTTCCTTCTCGGGTTACATCTCGTCACCATTGAACTATAGTTAAGACGGTGGTGATTAATCTTAATAAAAGGAGGTTCATATTATATTGGTGAAATCATTTTACTAATCCTGTTGTTAATATTATAGCTCTAATTGAGCCAGTAAGAGGTCATGGGCTTATGTCTACTAAGTGATAGGGATGAAAACCATGGGTTGATGTCATTAGTTAATTAATTTCTCTCGTATAAAGAGTTCTTAAAACTGCAAATACATAGGATTGAATGATTGCAACCGCAGACTCTAAGATTAGCAGTAATATTTGTGCCGAAATGAGTAATAGCACTAAAAATGTTGAGAGACTAGGTCCCGTTCCTCCTAAGAGAGTAAGTAAAAGGTGACCTGCAATTATGTTGGCGGCTAAACGAACTGCCAAAGTTCCAGGGCGGATAATGTTACTGATCGTTTCAATTAATACTATAAAAGGCATAAGGGCAAAAGGGGTTCCTTGGGGTACTAAGTGTGCGAATATGTGTTTTGTATGCTGGATTCATCCAAATAATATTAGTGTAAATCATAAAGGTAAGGATAAAGATAGGGTTATAACTATGTGTCTCGATCTAGTAAATACGTAGGGTAGGAGCCCTAAAAAGTTGTTGAATACAATAATAGAAAAAATTGATACGAACATAATTGTGGATCCTGTGTGAGAAGGGAGTAAGAGGGCTTTAAATTCTTTATGTAAAGTTAAATTAATTTTCCTTCATAATATTGATCAGCGAGCTGGAGAAGCCCAATAAATGTAAGGGATAAATACGAGTCCTAAGATCGTGGATATTCAATTAATTGAAAGGTTAAAAATTCTAGAAGAAGGTTCAAAAATTGAGAATAGATTAGTTATAATCTTCAGGCTTTAAAATAATTAGTTGACTTTTTTATAGTGTGATCTTTTTTCTCGAAGGGTTTAATGAAGTAATTTATTATAAAAAATAGTAAAAGAACCAGTAGGAAGAAAAAAAATAGTGTTAGTCAGTATAAAGGAGCTATTTGAGGCATTAAGAAATATCTTTTGAGATAATTTATGCGTGACAGGCATAGGTTATATAGTTTAACTAATTTCTTAACTAGAAGTAGTCGTAATACTATTTTAGATTTAAAAGATCTACACTTCCTTTCAGTCATCTAGTTTACTCTTCCGTTGATAAAGAGATTCAGTTTAGGAATGAATCAATAGAGATTCTTTCAATTACAATAGGTATGAATCTGTGATTAGCTCCGCAGATCTCTGAACATTGGCCGTAAAATAATCCGGGCCGGTTGATTATAAATCTTGTTTGGTTTAGTCGTCCAGGGATAGCGTCGGCTTTAACACCTAAGGAGGGCACTGTTCATGAGTGGATTACATCCGCTGCTCTAATTAGAACCCGAATTTGAGTATTTATGGGTAGAACAGTCCGGTTATCAACATCTAAAAGCCGGAACCCTGAGTCTCTTAGTTCATTAGTCGGGGTTATATAAGAATCAAACTCTAAATGTAAAAAATCTGAGTATTCGTAACTTCAGTATCATTGATGTCCGATCGTTTTTAAAGTGAGAGAGGGGGAGTTTACTTCATCTAAAAGGTAAAGTAATCGGAGAGAGGGTAAAGCAATGAAGATGAGGATAAGGGCTGGAATGGAAGTTCAGATTACTTCGATGGGTTGGTTTTCTAATATATAACGGTTAATAAAAGAATTAAAAAATAAAGTTGACATGATATATCCTACAAAGGTCACGATTAGTACAAGTACAATCATAATATGATCGTGAAAAAAGATTAACTGTTCTATAAGAGGAGAAGCACTATCTTGAAGGCCTAAATATGCTCATGTTGCCATAAGTATTCTAAAAGAAATTAGTATTTCTTGGTAGGAGCTTAAATCCTATACATATTATCTGCCATTTTAGAAGTTAGTGATCAGCGGGATTTCTATGTAAGAATGATCTGCTGGGGGGTAAGAGTGTTTTCATTCAATAGAGGATGGGAGGAAAGGCCTGAAAATTACAGGTCGGTTTGATGTAAAAGCTTCTCAGGTAATTATAAGGAATCCTAGTGCTGCTACAAATGAAATTATTGATCCTAAGGAGGAGATAATATTTCATGTTGCATAAGCATCTGGGTAGTCGGAATAACGACGAGGTATACCATTTAGCCCTAAAAAATGTTGGGGGAAGAAGGTTAAATTTACTCCAATAAATGTAACTAGGAAATGCATTTTTAGTCATTTAGGGTTTAGTGACAGCCCGGTTATAAGGGAGAATCAGTGTGCAATGCCAGCAAAGATCCCAAATACCGCTCCTATAGATAAAACATAGTGGAAGTGGGCTACTACATAATAAGTATCATGTAAGATTACATCAATTGAAGAATTCGCTAAGACTACACCCGTCAGACCACCTACTGTGAAAAGGAAGATAAACCCTAAGGCTCAAATTAGTGATGGGGAGAAGTTTAATTGTGATCCATGAAGTGTTCTTAACCACCTGAAAATTTTAATCCCCGTGGGAATGGCAATAATTATTGTTGCGGAAGTAAAGTATGCTCGAGTATCAACGTCCATACCTACTGTAAACATGTGGTGTGCTCATACTACAAATCCCAGGATTCCAATAGCTAGTATAGCGTAAATTATACCTAGCGTTCCAAATGATTCTTTTTTTCCGGACTCTTGTCTAACAATGTGAGAGATTATACCAAACGCTGGGAGAATTAGAATATAAACTTCAGGGTGTCCGAAAAATCAGAAGAGGTGTTGGTAAAGAACGGGGTCGCCTCCTCCTGCTGGGTCAAAGAAAGAGGTATTCAGGTTTCGGTCGGTAAGAAGTATCGTAATAGCTCCTGCTAGTACTGGGAGAGATAGGAGAAGGAGAATGGCAGTAATAAATACGGCTCAAACAAATAGAGGTATTTGGTCTATTGTTATTCCGAACGAGCGTATGTTGATTACTGTCGTTATAAAGTTTACTGCCCCAAGAATGGATGAGACACCAGCTAAATGGAGGGAGAAAATCCCCAAGTCTACTGAAGCTCCTGCGTGGGCAATAGCGGCAGCTAAAGGGGGGTAAACAGTTCATCCTGTTCCAACACCTCTTTCTACTATACTTCTAGTAAGAAGAAGGGAAAGTGATGGAGGAAGTAATCAAAATCTTATATTGTTTATACGTGGGAAAGCTATATCAGGTGCTCCTAGTATAAGTGGAACCAGTCAGTTACCAAATCCTCCAATTATAATTGGCATTACCATGAAGAAGATTATTACGAAAGCGTGGGCTGTAACCACTACATTGTAAATTTGGTCGTTTCCAATAAGTCTTCCTGGTTGTCTGAGTTCTGCTCGAATAATCAATCTTAGTGATGTACCTACTATTCCTGCTCAGGCACCAAAGATAAAATATAATGTACCAATATCTTTATGATTTGTAGAAAATAATCATCGTTGCAT